TAAGGTCCCGAATTAGACCAATGGAATTCTGTCTGCTATAGAATATAGTTCTAATAAACCGTGCTTCAGAATTGATCTCATCTTTTTTTTAACAATTCAATTGTTCTTTAGTTGAGTAATAACTTCATCCTTGAATAAAATATTTTTTGTAGCAATTTTTATTAATAGATTAATAGAGATTTCAACCTATTATTTTTGATTACAAAAATTAGACATTAGTTCATGAATCAGGATACGAATTCTAATTCTTTAAAGTTCTATGATAGGAAAGAAAGAAAAAAGCTGTCTTTGTTTTCTATTCTTTCTATTTTTTGTTCCTATTCTCCTTTCTCATAAAAGGGGAGACGTAAAAAAGGGTAAAGGATTACTTCGTTCTTGATAGTTATTTACTTAATTGGGGATAGGAGCATACTCTGGATCGAAATCATGGGGAGTACTGCTTGGTCGTTTCTACTAACTTAAAGCCCCAATTGGATTTTCTTGATGTCGAAATATCCGGTTGGATCATTTTCATTATTTACATTACTAATCTTTTTTGTATCTTGGTGTTCCTAATCATCCACTCTTTTTTGCTCAATCCCTTATTATTCTTATAGTAATACAACTATGGGAATAGATAGTAAAAATTTTCTAGAGTTGGCTCTTTTATTTTAAACCCGCTTCAAGCCATGATGACTAATCAATCAAAAGCTTGGGGTTAAACAGTATAGACTGCTGTTTCCTTTTCATTTAACTCTTGTACATAGGCAATGAGACTCCATTTTTTACTGCGAATTTTAAAGCTGTTTTCTCTCACTCATATAACTATCTGATTTAGTTCATCAATTTAACTGATGAATAAAAAAAGAAAAATGGATTCAATTCATTTAACTTTTTTACTAGAAACGAAAAATGAAATAAAAGAAAGTTTCTGTTTTAACGAATCACACGTAGAGATATTGATAACACACATAGAGTTAATGGTATTTCATAACTAATTGATTGAGCAGCAGCTCGTAGACCACCTAAAAAGGAATATTTATTATTTGATCCATATCCTGACATAAGAAGTCCAATGGGAGCAATACTTGAAATAGCAATCCATAAAAAAACGCCTATACTGAGATCGGCTAGAACAAGATGATAGCCAAAAGGAATTACTGAATAACTTAACAAAATAGATATGACAGCTAGGGAGGGGCCAATACTAAATAAACTCATATTTCCTCGAGATGGAAGAAGATTCTCTTTGAAAAGCAATTTTGTCCCATCTGCTAGAGCTTGAAGAACCCCCAATGGGCCGGCATATTCAGGGCCAATACGTTGTTGTATCCCGGCGGATATTTCTCTTTCTAACCAAACAATTATGAGTACGCCTATTGTAATTCCTAATACAGTAGTTAAAATCGGGACAAACATCCATATGATGCCATAGATTTCTTTTAAGAATTCCAACCTATAAAAAGAATTGATAGCTTCTACGTCTGTTGTATTAATTATCATTTCAACGATCAACCTCTCCCATAATGATATCTATGCTACCTAGTATCGTCATAATATCAGCCAATTTCATTCTTTTAACTAATTGAGGAAGAATTTGCAAATTGACAAAACCCGGCGGTCGAATTTTCCATCTCCAAGGAAAAACATTCTGATCTCCTATCATAAAAATCCCCAATTCCCCTTTTGGAGCTTCGACTCTTACATAAAGTTCTTGCTTCGACAATTCAAAAGTAGGAGAAGGTTTTTTACTAATGAATCGGTATTCAAAATCATTCCATTCGGTATTTCTTACTCCAGCAAAACGCCGGGTTTCTAAATTCTCATAGGGCCCTCCCGGAATTCCTTCCAGAGCCTGTTGAATTATTTTTATAGACTCTGTCATTTCACTGATTCGTACTAAATAACGAGCTAATGAATCCCCTTCTTTTTGCCATTGGACTTCCCAGTCAAATTCGTCATAACACTCATAATGATCAACCTTACGAAGATCCCATTGCATTCCGGAAGCTCGTAGCATTGGTCCTGATAAACCCCAATTTATTGCTTCCTCTTCACTAACAATGCCTACCCCTTCAACTCGTTCTAAAAAAATAGGGTTCCGCGTAATAAGCTTTTTATATTCAGCAACCTCCCTTAAAAAATAATCGCAAAAATCCAAACACTTATCTATCCAGCCATGAGGTAGATCGGCGGCTATTCCTCCAATACGAAAATAATTATGCATCATTCGCATGCCGGTGGCAGCTTCGAATAGATCATATATTAATTCTCTTTCTCGAAAAATATAAAAGAAGGGAGTCTGTGCACCAATATCTGCCATAAAGGGTCCAAGCCATAACAAATGAGAAGCTATACGACTCAACTCCAACATAATTACTCTGATATAACTAGCTCTTTTAGGTACTTGAATATTTCCCAACTGCTCTGGTGCATTTACAGTTATTGCTTCTGTAAACATAGTAGCTAAATAATCCCAACGTGTTACATAAGGCAAATATTGTATAATTGTTCGGTTTTCTGCAATTTTTTCCATCCCCCTGTGTAAATAACCTAATATTGGTTCACAGTCGATAACATCTTCACCATCTAGAGTAAGGATGAGTCGAAGAACACCATGCATTGATGGGTGGTGAGGACCCATATTGACTATCATGAGGTCCTTTCTTGTAGCTGGTGCAGTCATAGGTTTTTTCCCGATTCATTCTTCCATGAATTGCTGAAAATCAAAAGAGAGTCATCCAAATTGAAATAATTTTTCAAATTAACGAGTTTTTATCTCTCGAATATTCAATTGACCTATTAATTCTTTATAACGTACTCTATTTTTTTTTACTAAATAAGCTAGCAGGCGTTGGCGTTTTCCCAAAATTTTCCGCAGACCTCTCTGAGATAAATAGTCTTTTTTGTGCAATTCCAAATGGGAAGTAAGCTTTCGTATCTTATTAGTAAAACAGAATACTTGGAATTCAACAGACCCTGGGCTTTCTTCTTTTTCTTTTTGTGAAATAACTGAAATGAATGAATTTTTTACCATAAAATAATCCCCCCTTTTTACAAATATGAATTTTACCGATCAGTAATAATAATGTGAGTTAGTTTAATTTGGTATACATAATCAACTCACTTTTTTAAATAAAAAGAATCAATCCAATTAAACTTGCATTCGGATAGGCATACAAAACAACAGTCTATATTACATTAAATTAGTATCATATATTAGACTAAAATGTAAGACAAGTTATATGTGCATTTGTTTGCTTTCATATATCAGATATGGTACAGACATAAAGTTTAATTAATTACCTTTCAATTGTGGGGTACATACGTATCCTTAACAGACTGAAACGACTTCCATTATTTGTATCAAACCAATAGCGATTCATACAAGATAAATCTTCTAATCGATAATTGGGCCAAAGAAATAATTTTAATTTAATTAATTTTTGTCTATCAAGATCTTTATTTTCATTCAAAAATTGACTAGAACTTTTAAAATTATTCTCATTACAAAATATTATATTTTTATCCATACCTTGACTATTCTTTGAATGGAAACAAATTCGAATTCTCAATTCTCTACGACGTCGAGACGCTAAAATATTTTCAGGGAAAAGCAAATCAAAATGCTTATTTCTAGTTAGATGGCTTCGAATGGATTTATCAAAATCCTCCTTATCGGCATATCTTTGCTCTCGGTATCCTTGATTAGTACGATGCCTACTCTTATGAACTAATGAAATATTTATAGTTTGATGCATAATAAACTGACCCGCTTTTTTTACAGACAGACGAAAAGGTTCGATAATCAATCTCCCCCTTTTCAGCAATTCTGTAAGAGTTAAATTCTTTTTAATCAGCATTATATCAAGATTCATCTCTCTCCTTTGAATAGAGGATAGGGTTATTTTTTTTGGATTTCTCAGTCTAAGCAAGAGACAATATACTTTGATATTATTGATCATTCTTTGGTTCAAAGCACCATCCCATCTCAATTGAAAAAGTAAATATCTTTTCAGGAAGAAATCTAGTTCTGCTTCCGTATTGCTCTTGTATTGTTTTTTCTTTTGTAGTTTTTTCATGTCTGATTCCGAATAAGTTTCTGCAATCTCGTTTTCTTGGTTTTGTATATTTGAACTAAGATCTCTTTGATTTTCAAATTCTTTTTCTTTTTTATTCTTGAATTCAAATTCAAAATATTTTTTTTCGTTCGACGGTATAAGTTCTTTTTGTTTTCTATTCATGTTTTGAGTTTCACTAAGACTTTCATTTAGATTCAAATTCAAAAAAAGGAATTTGCTTGGTATAAGCCAGGGTTTCATTTTATATGCATTATAAAATAGGAAAAATTCTGGGAAGAACCAAAGTTCTAGATTCGATATAGGATGACTTAATATTTCCGCATTCATTCCCATCCAATCCCATTTTTTTTTTTGCTTGGAAAAATGGCTTTCTTTATTTTGATGAACCATAAAATAAAAAAGATCTTTTTTATCAACTTTATCAATTATTTGATACTTAAGAGCCTTGGTCTTAGTATTTTGATTCCTGTTGGTATTGACCTTGACCCAAGCTTCAATATCTACTTTTTTTCTAAAACAAAAATGGAGAATTTTCCAATCAAAATATTTTCGATCCGTATTTTTATATATACTAGCACTTTTTCCTAGAAAATTATTGATAGGTATATAGGCTAATCTAGTCAAATTTTTACTTTTTTGTGTATTGTAATTATAAGAATTCTTTGGCGTTTGATTTACTTGCAATGGTGATCTATAAATAGATAGGTCCTCCTTCTTTTCATAATTAATAGATCTATAAGATAAAAGATTATATCTATAGTATTTTTGAAAATTATCTTTCTGATTTGGTAATAAATATATTTTGTAATCACTTTGTTTTTTATAATAACTTAATTGTTCTTTTTCATATGAAACTTCTTTGTTTAAATTTTTATCTTGAATTGTACGACATTTTTTGGTGCTATTTTGCCACTTTTGTTTAGACCATCTAATCTTGGATAAATTATATTGATAATAACCTCTTAACCAGCCTTTCCATTGATTTTTTTTTGAGTTCGGAAGTTTCTTATCTTTGAATTTAGAATAAATTATTCCTTGTCTGCCAAAATAATTTTTGATTGAAGTTTTAAGAAAAAAAGATGTTCCGTGATATTCAAGAATAGATCTTAACTTAAACAAGTTAAGAACTTGAACTTGTGATAATTTGTAAAATACATGTGCTTGTGAGAAGGAAGATAATTCATCAAAATTCTGTGAATTATTATTACTAATATTATAAAAGGGCTTTTGTATAGTTGAAATAAAGTCAATTGTATTTTGATTGCTTTTATTACTTTTTTCGTTATTTTTTTTAGTATTGGAAATAGGTTTCTCAATCCAATTTTTTGTTGATTCAAGAAAAAGTTTTGTATGTATTCTGGTAATATTAATGATAGATAGAAGGATATCTATGTATATCTTTTCAATGAAAAATTTTATAAAAAAATAAAATTTACGGATTAATCGAGCACTACGTCTTTTTAATATTTGCCAAAGAGGTTTTGTTAATTGGAATCTTTTAGTATTACAACTACTTTTACTTTTATTAGTATTAGTACTAACATTTATTATTGGAGTCACTTTTTTTTTTTCTTTTGTAATTCTTTCTATTTTTTTTCGAATTGTACTTGTTCTATCAGTTAGACCATTCATTTTTTTTTCTGTCAGTAAAAAATTTGTCCAATTTCTAGATCTAATTTGATTCATAGATTCATTAATTATTTGATTACCCATTATAGAATCGTTTGCTTTTTTAGTTTCGCTTGATTTATCTATTTCTTTCAATCTACTAAATATAAATATATTTATTTTTGAGATTTCTTTTATTATTAGTTTTAAAAATAGAATATTTTTGCTAAACCTTTCCTTTGTTTTTTTTGAGATAGTTAGAAAGAATCTTGTTCTTGCTTTTAAAACTTGTAAAATTAAAAAGGATTTTTTTTTTAAATTTACAAGTGTTTTTTCGAGTTTCTTTAAAACAGGTTCAAAAAAGGAAGGCCTTTTTCGGGGAGAACCAAAAGGGATTTCAGTTTCCATTCCCCAAACTGTTAAAAAACAAAAAGCATCTTTTTTACCTTTTTTTTTCATTCGATCTAGATAAGAATACCTTAGTTTAGATCCGTGCCAAGGTTTTAGATAGAAAGGAAATAGGATTTTTATCTGAATGCCGTCTAGTAACCAATTTTTTGGAAATTCTTGTTCTGATAATTGAACACCATTATAAGTACATTTAATATGTATTTCTCTCTTCCATTCCTTTAAATCTTCAGACCATTCAGGAAATTGCAATAGTAGCATACGGACAATATTTTTAGCTATTATTAATGAAGGTAATAGAATAAATTTTCTAACAGTTGATTGAGTTATTAACATGAAACCCCTTATTACTTGCGCAAATGGAATCGTATCCCAAGCTTCTGCTATTTCTATTCGTGCTTTCTCCTTTCTTTTGTTTTCTTCTTTTTTGTCCTTTTCTTTTTTTTTTTCTTCTTTTCTCTCTTCTTCTGTATAATCTGAAATTTTTATTTCTGCTCCCTCTCTCATCCAGTTTCGAAAAATGAGTTTCATTAGTCCTGAGGTATCAAAAGAAAAAAAACGCAATTTGTCTATTCTGTTCAAAAAGAGGAGAGAATGCACATTTGCTTGAAAGAGTTCCCAAATAACTGTTTTACGTCTTTGTGCTCGGATAGAGCCTTTGATTATGTCTCTCCGAAAATCCGATTGTTGTGAATAGCGTATTAAAGCCACTTCGTCTGTTTGATCAGAGTTGTTAGTATCTTTATTAGTAGTATCACTATTTTGCTCGTTATCACTAAAAATTACTACACGTTTGAATTTTCTTGAACGAATCTCATGATCAATGGGTACTTCTTCTTCACCCTCTCCTTCCTGTTGTTCTAATTCATTGATTAATTTATACGACCATCGAGGTACCTTTTTACTAATTTCTTTTATTCCAATAATGTTTTTATTTCTTTTTTTTTTTTTAGTATCGGTTATAATTATATTGAATAAAAATTGGAAAAGGTTTGTTTCCTTTTCAAACTCAACTCTTTCTTGTTCTGAAAATAAAAAAGATCTTTTCCAATTTTTATTTGATTCCCTTTCTCTAACAAGTTGATTGATTAAAGTCAAGAAATAACTCATTTTTTTTGATAATGTTTTTTTTTCAAATCTATCCATTTTCTGTTCCCATTTTTGGAGATGAGTATCAGTAAGAAAGATAGTATGAATTTTATTTGTTTCTAGAAAACTTTCTGTTACAATTTCATTTATAATTAAAGGTGAAAGAAATTTTTGGATTCTTCCACGATGCGGCCCGTTCAAGAAAGGATCATATATTTGGCGCAAATATTCTTTTTTATTTTCCTCATTACACAATCTCATTTTTTTTTCTAGTATATCGACAAAAAAAGATTCTTTGTCTATAGTTTCAATTCTATTTACCAACTCATTGTTT